ATTATTTATTCGGCGTTAAAGACATTCGGAATTTCATCTCTGATGACACTTTTTTAGTTAGTGATAGGAATGGAGACAGTTATTCCATCTATTTTGATATTGAAAATCAGATTTTTGAGATTGACAACGATCATTCTTTTCTGAGTGAACTAGAAAGTTCTTTTTATAGTTATCGAAACTCGAATTATCTGAATAATGGATTTAGGGGCGAAGATCCCTACTATAATTCTTACATGTATGATACTCAATATAGTTGGAATAATCACATTAATAGTTGCATTAATAGTTATCTTCAGTCTCAAATCTGTATAGATACTTCCATTATAAGTGGTAGTGAGAATTACGGTGACAGTTACATTTATAGGGCCATTTGTGGTGGTGAAAGTCGAAATAGTAGTGAAAACGAGGGTTCCAGTAGACGAACTCGCACGAAGGGCAGTGATTTAACTATAAGAGAAAGTTCTAATGATCTCGAGGTAACTCAAAAATACAGGCATTTGTGGGTTCAATGCGAAAATTGTTATGGATTAAATTATAAGAAATTTTTGAAATCAAAAATGAATATTTGTGAACAATGTGGATATCATTTGAAAATGAGTAGTTCAGATAGAATTGAACTTTTGATTGATCCGGGTACTTGGGATCCTATGGATGAAGACATGGTCTCTCTGGATCCCATTGAATTTCATTCGGAGGAGGAGCCTTATAACGATCGTATTGATTCTTATCAAAGAAAGACAGGATTAACCGAGGCTGTTCAAACAGGCATAGGCCAACTAAACGGCATTCCCGTAGCAATTGGGGTTATGGATTTTCAGTTTATGGGGGGTAGTATGGGATCCGTAGTCGGAGAGAAAATCACCCGTTTGATTGAACACGCTGCCAATCAAATTTTACCCCTTATTATAGTGTGTGCTTCTGGGGGGGCGCGCATGCAGGAAGGAAGTTTGAGCTTGATGCAAATGGCTAAAATATCGTCTGCTTTATATGATTATCAATTAAATAAAAAATTATTTTATGTATCAATCCTTACATCTCCGACAACTGGTGGAGTGACGGCTAGTTTTGGTATGTTGGGGGATATCATTATTGCCGAACCCAATGCCTATATTGCATTTGCAGGTAAAAGAGTAATTGAACAAACATTGAACAAAACAGTACCCGAAGGTTCACAAGCAGCTGAATACTTATTCCAGAAGGGTTTATTCGACCTAATTGTACCACGTAATCTTTTAAAAAGCGTTCTGAGTGAGTTATTTAAGCTCCACGCCTTTTTTCCTTTGAATCAAAAGTCAAGCAAAATCAAGTAGAGCACTAAGTTCAATTATTTTTTTTGTGTTTGTAGCAAAACAGTAGTTAGTTTGTCGGAATCAAAGTAAATAAGATAATAATGGCGCTTTCTTTGGTGATAGAAGATCTAATTGTAGAAAGAATCAAAACTAAAGTTGAGGATAACTCTTTTTTTGACCTATATTCCTGATTACGAATCAAGAAGCCTTTATCAACAAGAGTGAGTTCTTCCTTTCGTGAAATTAGGAAAATAAAACGAATTTCTTCTTCTTGTCTTAGGTATATAATTTGAAATTCAAATATAGATAATAGAGTTTTGTATCTTTCTCTATCTCCCGAAAAACCATTTTAGCTAAAAATTCATGTTGGGTCGGATTCGAACGAATCTTTCGATAATCTGTAAGAAACTCTTTATCTATTTTTAGAAAATTAGAAGACAAGAACAAAAGACAAAGAAATGAAGAAAAATAATAAAGTTTATTATGATACATATCTTTCTCATGTAGGAGATGAATAAGTCCATTTATTTAGTTCTACAGTTCTACATTCTTTGCACTTATTATACCTACTCAGTTAGATTTAGATATATAGATACTTATATCTATACTAAGAATTTCAAATTCTTCAAATTCTATTAATAATAAATATTATCTAATTCGAATTCAAATTCTTAATTTAATTATAATTATTACAAGATATCTTTATTTATATAATAACATAATAACAGATACAAATAGTAAATCGAGGTACCCCTTCTATGACAAATTTGAACCTTCCATCTATTTTTGTGCCGTTAGTAGGCCTAGTCTTTCCGGCAATTGCAATGGCTTCTTTATTTCTTCATGTTCAAAAAAATAAGATTGTTTAGATCCGCTGGGACCCAATCTCATCCATTTTTTTTTTGAAAACGTGGACTTGTATCATAACACAGATATCTATTTATTGGAATATAGTATAACATGTGATTTCCACCGAACATAAAGGAAAAAACTCTTATGCCTGCAGAAATATGATATATGGATATATCAATTCTAGCAATTTTCAAATAGATCAGGATCACTGGATGGCTGAAATGTAGTCGGTGAATCTCTATGTATATCGATATGTATAGTGGGATCGTATTAAATAAAGAGTATGTTATTATTTTAGATTTAACCAATTTGATGAATTACTCCTAAAGGTTGACATCAAACTAGTGCTAGTTCACCTC